TTTTAAGTGTAATAAGTTTAAATTTCAAAAAAAATTGTTGAGAAATTACTAATTTTAATTATAAAAATATAAATTTATTTATAATTAATTATGATATTTTATTATTATTAATATATAATAATTTATTAAAATTATTATAAAAAAGATTTCAATAATATAATAAAAATTAATAATTATTTATAATTATTATTAATTTAAAATAATTATTAATTTAAGTTATTTAATAATAAATTTAATATTAAATGTAAAAAAATTTTTATTAATATATTAAATTTATAAAGTTTTATTTTGGCTTAAAAATTTATTATTAATTTATATTATATGTAAATTTTTGTGAGATTTTTTATTTATTTAAAAAGTAAATATTTTTATTTATTTGCAGTAATTAATATTATAAATTGAAGAAATTTAGAAATAGTAATATTAATTAATATTAACTTAATTTGTGCCAGCAGTTGCGGTTATACAAATAATATAAGTAAATTTTATTAATAATAGTTAAATGTTTTATTTAATATATAAATTAATTTATTAGGTGAAATTTATAAATTAATTTAATTTTTTAAAAAAAAATTAATTGAAGCTAAAAAATTTTAATTAAAAACTAGGATTAGATACCCTATTATTTAAAATTTAATTTAATTTATTTGAGTAGTATTAGGTATGATCTTGAAACTTAAAAAATTTGGCGGTATTTTAGTCTATTCAGAGGAACTTGTTGTATAATCGATAATCCCCGATGTACCTTACTTAAAATTGTGAATCAATTTATATATCGTTGTTATTAGAATATTTTATAAGAATAATAATTTTCTATAATTTATAATAAAATTAATATCAAATCAAGGTGTAGTTTATTTTTAAGTACTAATGAGTTACAATAAAATTTATTTATATGAATTTAAAAATGAAAAATTTAATGAAAGTGGATTTGAAAGTAAATTTATAAAGATTAATAATTTGATTTTAGCTCTAAAATATGTACATATCGCCCGTCGCTCTTGTTATTAAAATAAGATAAGTCGTAACATAGTAGATGTACTGGAAAGTGTATCTAGAATCAATTTAAAGCTTATTTAGAAAAGTATCTCATTTACATTGAGAAGATTTTTGTGCAAATCAATATAAATTGAATAATATTTATTTATTTAATTTTTTTTTTGTAATTTTAATATATTAAAAATAATTATAAAATTTAATGTTTTAGTATAGTTTATAGAAAAAATAATTTTAATAATAGTTTATTAGTATTGTAAAATAAAATTGAAATATATTGAAAAATTTTTATTAAAAAAGAAAATTTAATTTATTGTATCTTGTGTATCAGAGTTTATTAAATAAATAATAAATATAATATTTTTTTCGATTTTAAAAGATTTAATAAATTATAAAATTTAATGTAATAAAATTATTTTAAATAATTTATTGGAAATGAAATGTTATTCGTTTTTAAAGGTATCTAGTTTTTTAAGAAATAAATTTAATTTAATTTTTTAAAATTTATTTATTTATTTATATAAATTAAATAATTTTTAAAAAATAATATTTTATGGGATAAGCTATAAAATAAATTTTTATAAATAATAAATAGTAAATTTTGAATTTTATATGTTTAGAAGTATCAATTTTTAAAAAATTTGTTATAAATTAATTTTTATATAAAATTATTTATTGTATTTTAAATTTTTATTAAAATATTTATTTAAATATAAAAAATAAAGTAATAATGATAAAATTAGTATATTTATTTTGTAAAATTATATTTATGTTTGAAAAGTTTATGTAAAGAATTCGGCAAAAATAGTATTCGCCTGTTTAACAAAAACATGTCTTTTAGAAATTAATTTAAAGTCTAACCTGCCCACTGATTTTTTTAAATGGCCGCAGTATTTTAACTGTGCAAAGGTAGCATAATCATTAGTCTTTTAATTGAAGGCTGGAATGAATGGTTGGACGAAATATTAACTGTTTCATTTAAAATTATAATAAAATTTTATTTTTTAGTCAAAAAGCTAAAATTAATTTAAAAGACGAGAAGACCCTATAAATCTTTATATATTATTTAATTTTAATTTTATAGAAAAATTTAATTATAATAAAATAATATATTTTATTGGGGTGATAGTAAAATTTAATTAACTTTTAAATTTAAAATCATTAATTTATGAATAATTGATCTATTATTAATGATTATAAAATTAAGTTACTTTAGGGATAACAGCGTAATTTTTTTGGAGAGTTCATATTGATAAAAAAGATTGCGACCTCGATGTTGGATTAAGATATAAATTTAGGTGCAGTAGTTTAAATTTTAAGTCTGTTCGACTTTTAAAATCTTACATGATCTGAGTTCAAACCGGTGTAAGCCAGGTTGGTTTCTATCTTTAATAAATTTATATATTTTAGTACGAAAGGATTAAATATTTAAATAATTTTATTTTATAAATTAGAATATAAATAATATTTATACTATTTTGGCAGATTAATGTAATAAATTTAGAATTTATAAATGTAATTTATATTACAAATAGTACTTGTTTTATATAGAAATTATTTTGTTTTTAGTTATAAGTTTAATATTAATTATTTGTGTATTAGTAAGAGTTGCTTTTTTAACATTATTAGAACGTAAAGTTTTAGGTTATATTCAAATTCGTAAAGGTCCTAATAAAGTGGGATTAATAGGTATTCCTCAGCCTTTTTGTGATGCAATTAAATTATTTACGAAAGAACAAACTTATCCTTTATTGTCTAATTATATTTCTTATTATTTTTCTCCAATTTTTTCTTTATTTTTATCTTTGTTATTATGAATGTGTATACCATTTTTTATTAAATTATTTTCTTTTAATTTAGGGTTATTATTTTTTATATGTTGTACAAGTTTAGGAGTTTATACAGTTATAATTGCTGGATGATCTTCAAATTCTAATTATGCATTATTGGGGGGTTTACGATCTGTAGCACAAACAATTTCTTATGAAGTTAGTTTAGCATTAATTTTATTATCTTTTATTTTTTTAATTAATAATTATAATATAATTAATTTTTATTATTATCAAATTTATATATGATTTATTTTTTTATTGTATCCTTTAGCTTTTGTTTGATTAACTATTTCTTTAGCTGAAACTAATCGAACACCTTTTGATTTTGCGGAAGGTGAATCAGAATTGGTTTCTGGTTTTAATGTTGAGTATAGAAGAGGAAGATTTGCATTAATTTTTTTATCAGAATATGCAAGAATTTTATTTATAAGTATATTATTTTCATTAATTTTTTTAGGGGCTGATGTTTTTTCTTTTATATTTTATTTAAAATTAATATTTATTTCATTTGTTTTTATTTGAGTTCGAGGAACATTACCTCGATTTCGTTATGATAAATTAATATATTTAGCTTGAAAAAGATTTTTACCTTTTTCTTTAAATTATTTATTATTTTTTATTGGTTTAAAAATTTTTTTATTAATTTTAATTTAATTAATTAATTTTAGTAAAGTTAATAGAAAAATTGAGTTTCTATTTTATGTTTTCAAAACATACGCTTATTCAAGCTCATTAACTAATTATAAATTAATTTAATAGATTATCTCATCATTTACAAATTAATGGATTAATTAAATAATATAAAAAGTATAGAACAGTTAAGATTTGTCCAATTACAATAAATGGGTCTTCTACTGATCGTGCTCCAATTCATGTTAATAATAAAATAATTGTTACTAAAATTCAGAATAAAATTTGATTAATAGGGTAAAATTCGATTCCTCGAAATTTTCTTAAATTATAAAATGGTATAATTATTAAAATAGCAATTGATATAATTAAGGCAATTACTCCTCCTAATTTACTAGGAATTGCACGTAAAATTGCATAAGCAAATAAAAAATATCATTCAGGTTGAATATGAATTGGTGTAACTAAGGGATTAGCAGGAATAAAATTATCAGGATCTCCTAATAAATAAGGATTTCATAAAGTTAATAAAGTTAATAGTATTAATAAAACAAGAAATCCAGTGATATCTTTGTATCTAAAATAAGGATGAAAAGGAATTTTGTCTAAATTAGAATTTAAACCAATAGGATTATTTGATCCTGTTTGATGAAGAAATAATAAATGAATTATAACTATGGCTAGTACAATAAAAGGTAAAATAAAATGAAATGTAAAAAATCGAGTTAAAGTTGCATTATCAACTGCAAATCCTCCTCAAATTCATTGTACTAAATCTACTCCTAAATAAGGAATAGCAGATAATAAATTAGTAATAACTGTGGCTCCTCAAAAAGATATTTGTCCTCATGGTAAAACATAACCTATAAATGCTGTTGCTATTACTAAAAATAAAATAATTGTTCCTGATAATCATGTTGGAGTAAATAAATAAGATCCATAATATATTCCTCGGCCAATATGTATATAAATACAAATAAAAAAAAAAGATGCACCATTAGCATGTAAGGTTCGTAATAATCATCCATAATTTACATTTCGACAAATATGATCTACTCTATTAAATGCTATTGTAATGTCCGCAGTATAATGTATAGCTAGAAATAAACCAGTAAGAATTTGGATAATTAAACATAATCCTAATAAAGAACCAAAATTTCATCAAATAGAAATATTAATTGGTGAAGGTAAATCAACTAATGCATTATTTATAATTTTTATAATGGGGTGATTAATTCGTATAGGTTTATTCATTAGTTTATTGATCGAATTGGGCCATAAAATAATTTTGTAATTTTTACTGTTGCAATTAAAGTTAATAATAAATAATTAATTATAAAAATATTAATTATATTAGTGGGATAGTTGTATAATTTATTTAAATTTAAAGAATTTTCATTTATATAAGAATTAATTTTAATAATTGAAATTATTTCATTATTTATTGAATTAAATATAAAAATTATTTTATCTATAAAAATAATTAAAAAAATAGAAATAATAAAAATTAAAATTATAGATAAAGTTATTTTTATAGAAAAAGAAAATATTTCATTTGAAGCTAATGAAGTTACATAAATAAATAATACTAATATTCCTCCTACAAAAATTAAAAATAAAATATAAGAAAATCAAAATGATTTTGTTATTAGTCCTGTAATACAACAAATTATAAGTGTTTGTATTAATAAAAGTATTCCTATACTTAATGGATGACTTATTTGTAAAAAAATTATACTAAAAAGTAGAGTTAATGAATATAATGTAAGTTGTATAATATCAAGAAGTAGTTTAATTAAAATATTAATTTTGGAGATTAATGATAAAGATAAATCTTTCTTTTTGAAGTTAAAAAAGAATATTTCTTATTTTTGATTTACAAGACCAATGTTTTTTTTAAACTATTAAAACTAATGATAATATTGATTAATTGAGGTTTACCTTTTTTTTTAATAATAGTGGGGGTTTTTTCTTTTATTTCTAATCGAAAACATTTATTATCAATACTTTTAAGTTTGGAGTATATTGTTTTATCTTTATTTTATTTTTTATTTATTTATTTAAATATATTAAATTATGAAAATTATTTTAGAATAATTTTTTTAACATTTAGTGTATGTGAAGGTGTATTAGGATTATCAATTTTAGTTTCAATAATTCGTACATATGGAAATGATTATTTTCAATCTTTTAATATTTTACAATGTTAAAAATTTTATTTATATTATTGTTAGTTTTTCCTTTTTGTTTTATAAATAATATATTTTGAATGGTTCAAAATATATTATTTATAATTATATTTATTTTAATTATAAGTAATTATTGTATAAATTATTGAGTAAGAATTTCTTATTTTTTAGGAATAGATTTATTTTCTTATGGAATAATTTTATTAAGATTTTGAATTTGTTCTTTAATATTAATGGCTAGTGATTCAGTTAATAAATTGAATAATTATAAAAATTTATTTTTATTAAATGTATTAATATTATTATTATTATTGTTATTAACTTTCAGAAGAATAAATTTATTTTTATTTTATTTATTTTTTGAAAGAAGTTTAATTCCTACTTTATTTTTAATTTTAGGATGGGGATATCAACCAGAACGTTTACAGGCTGGTTTATATTTATTATTTTATACTTTATTAGTTTCGTTACCTATACTAATTGCTATTTTTTATTTATATAATAATTTTAATACAATAAATTTTTATATATTATATAATTATAGATTAAATTATTTAATTTTATATTTTTCTTTAATTTTGGCTTTTTTAGTTAAAATACCAATATTTTTAGTTCATTTATGATTACCTAAGGCTCATGTTGAAGCTCCAGTTTCTGGTTCAATAATTTTAGCAGGAATTATATTAAAATTAGGGGGGTATGGATTATTACGAATTTTTTCTATTTTACAAAATTTAGGGATAAAATATAATTATTGATTTATTTCAATTAGTTTAGTGGGGGGTGTTTTAGTAAGTTTAATTTGTTTACGACAAACAGATTTAAAATCTTTAATTGCTTATTCTTCTGTAGCTCATATAGGAATTGTATTAAGAGGTTTAATAACAATGAGATATTGAGGAATTTGTGGTTCTTATACATTAATAATTGCTCATGGTTTATGTTCATCTGGATTATTTTGTTTAGCAAATATTACATATGAACGTTTAGGAAGACGAAGTTTATTAATTAATAAGGGTTTATTAAATTTTATACCTTCAATAACTTTATGATGATTTTTATTATGTTCTGCTAATATAGCTGCTCCTCCAACTTTAAATTTATTAGGTGAAATTTCTTTATTAAATAGAATTATTAGTTGATCATGAATAACAATAATTATATTGATTTTTATATCTTTTTTTGGTGCTGCTTATACATTATATCTTTATGCTTATAGTCAGCATGGAAAATTATATTCAGGAGTATATTCATTTAGAATAGGTTTTAGTCGTGAATATTTATTATTATTTTTACATTGATTTCCATTAAATTTATTAATTTTAAAATCTGAAATAAGAATGTTATGATTATAAATTTAAATAGTTTAAAAAAAATATTGATTTGTGGTGTCAATGATATGAATTTATTCATTTTAAATTGTGAAATATTTATCAATTTGTTTAATTAATTTTTTATTTTTGATATTAATAAGAATTAGTTTATTTTTAATATCTCTTTATTTTATTATAAATGAATTAATTTATTTTTTAGAGTGGGAAGTTGTTTCATTAAATAGAATAAGAATTGTTATAACATTTTTATTTGATTGAATAAGATTAATATTTATATCTTTTGTTTTATTAATTTCTTCTTTAGTAATTTATTATAGAAAAGAATATATAATTGATGATATAAATATTAATCGATTTATTATATTAGTTTTATTATTTGTTATATCAATAATATTATTAATTATTAGACCAAATTTAATTAGAATTTTATTAGGGTGAGATGGATTAGGTTTAGTTTCTTATTGTTTAGTAATTTATTTTAATAATATTAAGTCTTATAATGCTGGGATATTAACAGCATTATTAAATCGAATTGGTGATGTAGCTTTATTAATAGCAATTGCTTGAATATTAAATTATGGAAGATGAAATTATATTTATTATTTAGAATTTATATACTCAGATAAAGAAATAACATTAATTGGTATTTTAGTAGTTTTAGCTGCTATAACAAAAAGAGCTCAAATTCCTTTTTCATCTTGATTACCTGCTGCAATAGCTGCCCCTACACCTGTTTCTGCTTTAGTACATTCTTCAACATTAGTTACTGCTGGTATTTATTTATTAATCCGATTTAATATTTTATTAGTAGATTCTTTTATGGGACAATTATTATTATTATTATCTGGTTTAACAATATTTATATCAGGGTTAGGTGCTAATTTTGAATTTGATTTAAAAAAAATTATTGCCTTATCTACATTAAGACAATTAGGATTAATAATAATAATTTTATCTATAGGGTTTTATAAATTAGCATTTTTTCATTTATTAACTCATGCTGTATTTAAAGCTTTACTTTTTATATGTGCAGGAGCTATTATTCATAATATAAATAATTCTCAAGATTTACGTTTAATAGGTGGATTAAGATTATATATGCCTTTAACATCTTCGTGTTTTAATGTTGCTAATTTAGCTTTATGTGGAATACCATTTTTGGCTGGATTTTATTCTAAGGATTTAATTTTAGAAGTTGTTTCTTTGAGTATAATAAATATATTCATTTATTTTTTATTTTTTTTTTCTACAGGTTTAACAGTTTGTTATTCTTTACGTTTAGTTTACTATTCTATAACTGGAGATTTAAATTGTAGAGCTTTAAATGTATTAAATGATGAAAGTTGAATTATATTAAAAGGAATATTAGGGTTGATAATAATAAGAATTTTTAGAGGAAGAATTTTAAGTTGATTAATTTTTTTAACTCCTATTTCTATTTGTTTACCTTTTTATTTAAAATTTATGACTTTATTTGTTTGTTTAATAGGGGGTTTATTTGGTTATATAATTTCAAAAATTTCATTATTTTTTGTTAATAAATCTTTAAATAATTATTTTATAAGTATATTTTTTGGTTCTATATGATTTATGCCATTTATTTCAACTTATGGAATTATTAATTATTCTTTAAAGCTTGGAATAAATGTATTAAAAAATTTTGATCAAGGATGGTCAGAATTTATAGGAAGACAAAATTTATATAAACAATTAATTAATTATTCACAATTTAATTATACAATACAGAATAATAATTTAAAAGTTTATTTATTAATTTTAATTTTATACATTTTTATTTTAGTTATATTTTTAATTTTTATATATTTAAATAGCTTATAGTTTAGAGTATAACATTGAAGATGTTAGGGAGATTAATTAATCTTTAAATAATTAAATAACTATAATTAGTAATTTATAAAAAAAATTTTTTTTAATTTTACAATGAAAATGTAATGTTTTAATTAAACTATATAAATATAGAAATATAAATGGAATTTAACCATTAAAATAAAAAGTTAGCAGCTTTTATTTGAATAACATATTTCTTTAATTGGAATATTTATTCATTTTTATCATTAACAGTGATATACCTCTATTTTGGTTTCAATTAAAAGAATAAGAGTATAAATACTTAAGATTAGGTCGAAACTAATTGCAATAAATCGCTTCATATTCAAGGTAAATTGAATAATTCAATTATTTTTGAATGCAAATCAAATGTTATAAATTAACTATAACCCTAATTTGATCAATTTAATATTCCTTGATTTCATTCATGGTATAAACCTAATAATAAAATTAAAATAAAAATAATTGATGTAATTGTTCATACTATTAAATTAGAATAATTTAAAATTAAAATTATAGGAAGAATTAAAGCAATTTCTACATCAAAAATTAAAAAAATAATAGTAATTAAAAAAAATTTTAAAGAAAAAGGTAAACGAGAAGAGGATATTGGATCAAATCCACATTCAAAAGGTGATCTTTTTTCTCGGTCTTTAAATCTTTTTTTAGATAAAATAGATGCTAAAATTATAACAACAATAGATAATAAAATAATAATTAATGATATTAATATAATTGAAAAGATTATTTATACTATAAATTTATAGACCTTATGATTGGAAGTCATATATACTTTTATACTATATAAATATTTTATCCTCCTCATCAATAAATTGATACATATAAGAATAATCAAACAATATCTACAAAATGTCAATATCATGCTGCTGCTTCAAATCCAAAATGATGGTTTTTAGAAAAATGATTATTTAAATGACGAATAAGACAAATTAATAAAAATGTAGTTCCAATTAAAACATGTAATCCATGAAATCCTGTTGCTATAAAAAAAGTAGAACCATAAACAGCATCAGCAATTGTAAAAGGAGCCTCAATATATTCATAAGCTTGTAAAATTGAAAAATAAATTCCTAAAAGTACAGTAAAAAATAAACCTTGAGTAGTTTGTGAATAGTTTCTTTCCATTAAACTATGATGAGCTCATGTAACAGTAATTCCTGAAGCTAATAAAATTGTTGTATTTAAAAGAGGAATTTGAAAAGGGTTAAAAGGAATAATTCCTATTGGAGGTCAAGTAGCTCCTAATTCAATAGAAGGTGATAAACTTCTATGAAAAAATGCTCAAAAAAATGAAGTAAAAAATAATACTTCAGAAACAATAAATAAAATTATTCCTCATCGTAATCCAGTTGTAACAGGAAATGTATGAAGTCCTTGAAAAGTTCTTTCTCGTGAAACATCTCGTCATCATTGATAAACAGTTAAAATTGTAATGATTGTTCCTAATAAAATTAATGATATACTATATTGATGGAATCATTTAACTAATCCTGAAACTAATGTTATAGTTCCAATAGCTCCTGTTAAGGGTCATGGTCTGTAATCTACTAAATGAAATGGGTGGTTTGAGTGTGTTGACATTAAATTACTTCTCTAGAGTATAAAGTTCTTAATACTGCAAATACATAAGATTGAATAATAGCAACAGCAGATTCAAGAACTAATAATAAAATTTGTACAATTAGTAAAATAATAATTATAATTGAAGATAAAGAAGGTCCTGTATTTCCTAATAAAGTTAATAATAAATGTCCTGCAATTATATTAGCAGTTAGTCGAACAGCAAGAGTTCCAGGTCGAATAATATTTCTAATAGTTTCAATACAAACTATAAAAGGTATTAAAACAGAAGGAGTACCTTGAGGAACTAAATGAGTAAATATATGTTGAGTATGATTAATTCATCCATAAATTATAAATGCTAATCATAAAGGTAAAGCTAAAGTTAATGTTAAAATTAAATGACTTGTTCTTGTAAAAATATAAGGAAATAATCCTAAAAAATTATTAAATAAAATTAAACTAAATAATGAAACAAAAATTAATGTTATTCCTTTGTAATTAGAATTTCCTAATAATGTTTTAAATTCTTTGTGTAAAGTTATTAAAATATTATTTCAAATAATATGGTAACGAGAAGGTATAAATCAGTATATAGAAGGAATTATTAATAACCCAATAAAAGTTCTTAATCAATTTAATGATAAGTTAAAAATATTAGAAGAAGGGTCAAATACAGAAAATAAGTTAGTTATCATTTTCAATTTATTGAATTTGTAGTTTTTTTGAAATTTAAACTTTTAGATTTAGGTGTTGTTGGAAGATAAATAAAATAATTTATTATATTAAATAAAATGAAAATTAATGAAAATAATAAAAATAATCTTAATCAATTAATAGGAGCTATTTGAGGGATTAAAAAATATTTTTAATAAAATATCTTTAGTTTGACATACTAATGTTTTGATAAACTAATTTTTTTTTTTTTTCATTAAAAGTAAGTGCTAGATTACTATTAAATGGTTTAAGAGACCATTACTTGCTTTCAGTCATTTAATGTTTAATTTATATTAGAAATTCATTTAATAAAAAAATTTATTGGGACACTTTCAATTACAATAGGTATAAAACTATGATTTGCTCCACAAATTTCTGAACATTGTCCAAAAAATAAACCTGGTCGGTTAATAAAAAAATTGGTTTGATTTAATCGACCAGGAGTTCCATCAATTTTTACTCCTAAAGCTGGAATTGTTCATGAATGAATAACATCAGCAGCTGTTACTAAAATTCGAATTTGAGAATTTATTGGTAAAACAATTCGATTATCAACATCTAATAATCGGAATCCATTTAAATTTAATTCATTTAGGGGAATTATATATGAATCAAATTCAATATTTAAAAAATCAGAATATTCATAACTTCAGTATCATTGATGACCAATTGATTTTAAAGTAATTGATGGTTCATTAATTTCATCTAATAAGTAGAGTAGTCGTAATGAAGGAAAAGCAATGAATAATAAAATAATAGCAGGTAAAATTGTTCAAACTATTTCAATTGTTTGTCCATGTAATAAGAATCGATTTCTGTAAGTATTAAAGAATAATATTAATATTATATAAGTTACTATTACAGTAATTATAATTAAAATTATTAGTCTATGATCATGAAAAAATGTTAATTGTTCTATTAATGGTGAAGCTCTATTTTGTAAATTTAAATTTGCTCATGTTGACATTATTCTAATAAAAGTAAAATACTTTATATATGAAGCTTAAATCCATTGCACTAATCTGCCATATTAGAAATTAGATAATAAAGGTAATTCAGAATATCTATGTTCTGCTGGTGGAATATTTTGATATCATTCAATTGATGAATTTAATTGTATAGAATAAATAACTTGTCGTTGTTTAACTAAACTTTTTCAAATAATAATTATAAAAAAAATAATTCCAATTAATGAAATAGTTGATCCAATTGTTGAAACTACATTTCATGTAGTATATGTATCTGGGTAATCAGAATATCGACGGGGTATACCAGCTAGCCCTAAAAAATGTTGAGGGAAAAATGTTAAATTTACTCCAATAAACATAATTACAAATTGACTTTTTAATCATTTGAAATTAAGAGTTAAACCAGTAAATAGAGGATATCAATGAATAAAACCAGCTATAATAGCAAATACTGCTCCTATAGATAGAACATAATGAAAGTGTGCAACAACATAATATGTATCATGAAGAATGATATCAATTGATGAATTAGCTAATACAACTCCTGTTAATCCTCCAATTGTAAATAAAAAAACAAATCCTAAGGATCATAAAATTGCAGGAGAATAAATTAATTGGGTACCATGAAGAGTAGCTAGTCAACTAAAAATTTTAATTCCAGTAGGAATTGCAATAATTATTGTTGCGGATGTGAAATAAGCTCGAGTATCAACATCTATTCCTACTGTAAATATATGATGAGCTCAAACAATAAATCCTAAAAGTCCAATAGCTAATATTGCATAAATTATTCCTAAAGATCCAAATGTTTCTTTTTTTCCACATTCTTGACTAATAATATGAGAAATTATTCCAAATCCTGGTAAAATTAAAATATAAACTTCTGGATGACCAAAAAATCAAAATAAATGTTGATATAGAATTGGATCTCCTCCTCCAGCAGGATCGAAAAAGGATGTATTTAAATTTCGATCAGTTAAAAGTATAGTAATAGCTCCTGCTAAAACTGGTAAAGATAATAAAAGAAGTAAGGCAGTAATTACAACAGCTCATACAAATAAAGGTATTCGATCATATGAGATTCCAGTAGATCGTATATTAATTACAGTAGTAATAAAATTTACTGCACCTAAAATAGAAGATATTCCAGCTAGATGAAGTGAAAAAATTGCTAAATCAACTGAAGCTCCTCTATGAGCAATTCTAGCAGATAAAGGAGGATAAACAGTTCATCCTGTTCCAGCTCCATTTTCTACTATACTTCTTACTAATAATAAAGTTAATGAAGGAGGTAATAATCAAAAACTTATGTTATTTATTCGAGGAAAAGCTATATCTGGGGCTCCTAATATTAATGGTACTAATCAGTTTCCAAATCCTCCAATTATAATAGGTATTACTATGAAAAAAATTATTACAAATGCATGAGCTGTAACAATTACATTATAAATTTGGTCATCACCAATTAAAGCTCCTGGATGTCCTAGTTCTGCACGAATTAAAATACTAAGAGAAGTTCCTACTATTCCTGCTCATGTACCAAATAAAAAATATAAAGTTCCAATATCTTTATGATTAGTTGAAAATAATCATTGTTGCGATAAGGATTAAATGGCTGAAGTTTAGGCAATAGACTGTAAATCTATTTATAAGAGTATTCTTTTTAATTATAAATAAATAATAAGCTTTGTAGTCAAGAATGATATTAGATTGCAATTCTAAAGGAATAATAAAAATTATTAAGGCTTAAAAGATTTTTCTTATAATTATAACTTTGAAGGTTATTAGTTTATTTAACTTAAAGTCTTAAATTAAATAATAAATTATTCTAATTATAAATAAACCAAAAGAAGAAATGAAAGAAAAAAATAAATATATATTTATTAATGTATTATTTCAATAAATATTAAAAGTTCAATTATTTTCAAAATAGTTTAGTATAAAAGTTGTATAGCATAAACGTAAATAAAAAAATAAAGTAATTAATGTTATAATAATTATAATTGTTAATATAAATAATTGATTATTAAAAGTTAAATATTGAATTGTTAATCATTTTGGAATAAAACCTAAAAATGGGGGTAATCCTCCTAAAGATAATAAATTTAAGAATAAAGAAAATTTTAAAATTTTATTGTAAAAAAATAATGAAAATAATTGATTAATATGAAATAATTTGAATATATTAAATAAAAAAATTAAATTAAATGATAAAAATGTATAAAATATAAAATAAGTGATTCATAATGATTCATTAGAATATATACTTATTAATATTCAACCTAAATGATTAATGGAAGAAAATGTTATTAATTTTCGTAATGAAGTTTGATTTAATCCTCCTAAAGAACCAATTACAATAGATAAAAAAATACATCAAAATATTATATATTTAATAATTAAATAAGAAATTAATATCAAAGGTCCAATTTTTTGTCATGTTATTAAAATTAATGCATTTATTCAATTTAATCCTTCTATTACATTAGGAAATCAAAAATGGAAAGGAGCTGTTCCACTTTTTATTAATAAAGATGATAAAATTATTATATTAATATAATTATTAATAAAAATTTGATTTATAAAGTTATTTTGGTATATAAATAAAATTGTAGAAAATAATAAAATGGAAGAAGCAAGGGTTTGGGTAAGAAAATATTTTAATGAAGCTTCATTTGATATTAAGTTATTATCTCTTATAAGGGGAATAAAAGATAATAAGTTAATTTCTAGGCCTATTCAAGCTCCTAACCATGAATTACTTGAAATGATAATTATTGTTCTTATTATTAAAATAAAAAAAAATAAAATCTTTGATGAATTATTAAAAATTAAAAAGAAAAGGATTAAAACCTTTATAAATGGGGTATGAGCCCAATAGCTTAATTAGCTTATCTTTTTATATTTTAGTGTATGATGCACAAAAGTTTTTGATACTTTTAGAAATAGTTTAATTCTATTAAATATAATGAATATAATATAAATTATATGATTTACTCTATCAAAGTAATCCTTTTTGTCAGGCAATTCATTATTTTATAATAAATTTAAATTGATTTTTAAAAAATATTTATATTAATAATTTTTTTTTTTAATAACAAAATTTAGTATCTAAAAAAATTAAGTTATTAAATATTTATATATATAAATATTTAATAATTTTAAATTATATTTAAAAAATATATTTAAAAATATATTTTTGTAAATATAATTTAAAATTTATTAAATATTTATAATAAATAATTATTTAATTTTAAATTAAATTATTACTTATTTATATATATATATAAATATTTATATATATATAAATTATTTATAATTATTACTTTATAAATAATTAGAAGTATAAATTTAAATTTTATTATTTTTAATATGTATATATATATTATATTTGAAATATATTATATATAATCATATATATTATTAATTTATATATTAAAATATTATTTATATAAATTAATTTTTTTCTTAGAAATCATTAATAAATTTATATTAATATTAATTTATTTATATATATAGATTATATATATATATATAGATATAAATTTTTTTTTGAAAAAAAAAAAAAAAAGTTAAAATTATTAATTATAAATAGTTATTATAATAAATTTAACTTATAATAAATTTAAATATAAGTATTTAAAAAATTAGTATAAAATTAATTAATTTAAAATTAGTTATTATTATTAATTTATTATATTTATTATAAAGGGGATTTTAATAATATAATAAATTATTTATATAAATTAATTTTTAAGTGTAATAAGTTTAAATTTCAAAAAAAATTGTTGAGAAATTACTAATTTTAATTATAAAAATATAATTTTTTTTAATTTGCAATAAATTATTAATTATAAATAGTTATTATAATAAATTTAACTTATAATAAATTTAAATATAAGTATTTAAAAAATTAGTATAAAATTAATTAATTTAAAATTAGTTATTATTATTAATTTATTATATTTATTATAAAGGGGATTTTAATAATATAATAAATTATTTATATAAATTAAT